ATCTATCAGACTATGGAGTGAATGATTTGATGAATGAATATTTGATTCTTTTTTCAAATTTCAACTTGAAATTGATTCGTAAAAATTCTTCCATTTTTTCATATTCATAATAATAATTATATATATATTTTTTTTTCATTTCATATTCATATTTTCATATTCGACATTTTTATTTAGAGAGAATTTCATATTCTATAACTCTAATAGAAAATAGAAATAAATCAAAATTACAAAAAAAAAATACAGAATAGATTTGGGGTGTCATTAATCATTTGATATTTTATTGATTTTTTATATAGTATATTCTTCACCCTTTTTGAATTGATGTAGAATTCTTAGAACAACACAGCACAGTCAACTCCATTTGTTAGAACAGCTTCCTTTGAGTCTCTGCACCTATCCTTTGTTTTTTTTTTTTGTTTTCTGAATTCTTTTTTTTTCCTAATACTAATAAAGGAGTTGGCTCAGGATTGCCCATTTTTTTATTAATTCCAGGGTTTCTCTGAATTTGAAAGTTTTCACTTAGTAGGTCTCCATACTAAGGCTCAAGCCAATTAAGTCCGTAGCGTCTACCGATTTCGCCATATCCCCTTTTTTTTGTTATAAGATTCGGATCTCAGTGTGATGTCTTTCCCCTTTATTCTTTTTCTTTCAGTTCTGACGGAACCATCGAATTCATTAGATTTGATATGGATTACTATACCGAAAAATGTTTTCTCCTATTTTATTTTTTGTCTATTTTGTTTCATCTCTATCGGAAGTCTATATTTGAATTTGATTTGGTCTAATCAGAAATGATTCTATCATTTCTGTAGCTACAATTCAATATATATGTATATATACCATATATATCCTACTCCCCGATCATTTTCCCATACAATTTTGGATACTCAAAGGGTCGATTCTTTGTTTTTCATCATAATCTATGAATGAAAGCCGAAGAATATCTTATTATGTTATTATGACCCGGAGTTCATTTTTATTGATTCTAATTTTTTTATTCTTTTTCTTTTTTTTTCTATTTTTAATATAGCTATTTCTTTTTCTATTTATTTCGATTTGAAATAAATAGAAAAAGAAATAGAATTTCATATAATTTCTAAATCTAATTTAAATAGAATCTAATTGTTCTCGACGAAAAAAAAAACGAAATTCAACATTTTTTTTTATTTATTTTATTAAATTTGAAATATTTATTTGAAATTAATATCATAAAAGAATAAAAATGAATAAGTCTAAACTAAAATATAGTTTATTGAATTCCAGTGCACGTAGAATTTCTAGGAGCCCGCTTAGCTCAGAGGTTAGAGCATCGCATTTGTAATGCGATGGTCATCGGTTCGATTCCGATAGCCGGCTTTTTTTCTATTTTTATTTGTATTTGTTCAATTTATCTATATATAATATATTATTTTTTGAAATCGAAGAACAAGGAAAATACTAAAGGTGCCTTTCCCTTCTTCAAAATGATCTATTATGTCATAGAAACTTGCAACTCTGAATAAAAAAAAAAAAAGAAAAGAAAGAGTTTTTCCTGATTTGTTCGACCGAGATTGACCCCTTTTTTTCCTTTGCATGTAGAATTTCTAGGTTTTTTTACTTACTAATACAAAATATATAATATAGAAAATAGAAAAAGGTTCGTATATGATGTATATACAGTCCATTTCATTATTCATTGTAATACAATACTTCAGGGGATTTCGTTTCATTTATCATTTAGTTCAGTTTGAATTTAAGTTTTTTTGTCATATGGAATATATATATAAATAGAAATAAAGAAAATAAATAAAGAAAGGAGTCTTTATGTCACGTTACCGAGGACCTCGTTTCAAAAAAATACGCCGTCTAGGGTCTTTACCAGGATTAACTAATAAAAGGCCTAGAGCCGGAAGTGATCTTAGAAACCAATCACGTTCCGGAAAAAGATCTCAATATCGTATTCGTCTAGAAGAAAAACAAAAATTGCGTTTTCATTATGGTATTACAGAAAGACAATTACTTAAATATGTTCGTATCGCCAGAAAAGCCAAAGGGTCAACAGGTCAGGTTTTAATACAATTACTTGAAATGCGTTTGGATAACATCCTTTTTCGGTTGGGTATGGCTCCAACTATTCCTGGAGCCCGCCAATTAGTTAACCATAGACATATTTTAGTTAATAGTCGTATAGTAGATATACCGAGTTATCGTTGCAAACCTCAAGATACTATTATGGCGAGGGATGAACAAAAATCCAGAGCTCTAATTCAAAATTCTATTGATTCATCCCCTCCGGAGGAATTGCCCAAACATTTGACTCTTCACCCATTCCCATATAAAGGATTAGTCAATCAAATAATAGATAGTAAGTGGGTCGGTTTGAAAATAAATGAATTGCTAGTGGTAGAATATTATTCTCGTCAGACTTAGCCCTAAATAAAATAGAAAGCAAAGGGTTTGGACAATTTGGTCCCTTTCTTTCGCCAAAGTAAAATGACTTAAGGTTTAAAGTCACCATATTTTCTACCACTCATATATTCTATCCCATCCCGGATTTTTCTATTCATGTATCATAGATTGGCAGAAAGATTTTCACTCCTTGTCCATTCTTTCCAGTATTTTATGTACCGCAGCAATTCGAAATCGAAGAATTAATAATATATATATCAAAATAAAAGAAGGATCTAACTCTTATGTTCTAATAAGAGTATTTCTTGTTGTTTGATTTGTTACAGTTAGGAATTTGGCGAATTAAATTAGGTAGGTATAAAGTACGGAAAGAGAGGGATTCGAACCCTCGGTAAACAAAAGTCTACATAGCAGTTCCAATGCTACGCCTTGAACCACTCGGCCATCTCTCCTACACAACGATTATGGCTCAAAAACCGAAGAAATAGCGAGCCTTTAACTATGTTCATATTTCTATTACTATTCTATTTTTGTTTGGCTAGGTACGACTATGACCAACCCAACAATAGTATAACTACTAGTACAACTAATAGTAATAGAAATTTTTTGTTTGGAAATGAATCTATTTTTATGTTATTTCGTACTATACAAATCCTTTGTTTGTGTAATCATTTTCCCGCAAGGGGTAATTCGAAGAATTTTAGAATGGATTGATACCTATGCCTAGATCGCGGATAAATGGAAATTTTATTGATAAGACCTTTTCTATTGTGGCCAATATCTTGTTACGAATAATTCCGACAACTTCAGGAGAAAAAGAGGCATTTACTTATTACAGAGATGGTGTGATTTGATTTACTTTATTATTTAGTTTCCTTGTACTGCTCCTGATTTTAGGAGAAAGACACACGATTTGGGATAGAAAGAACAAATATTCTTATTCCATATTAGAATTATAGAAATAAACCTACGCTTGTTGAAGGTGAAGTTTCGAAATAGAACAATTCCTTCTGTCGTGTATCCCCGATTGATGCAACCTCAGATACTATGCTTCAGTTATAGATTTTAGTATTCAGCGAAAGGTTTAACCTTTGTGTTTTGTATTACAGGTCAATCCTACTTCCTAGTAATATCGGACCAACAGGCAGCATAGGGGAAGAAGCACTACACCTAACAATCGACAACACGAAAGCTTTGTTAAAAATTATTTATCTATTCCCTTTACTTATCTTATCTGGATTGGGACTAACAAGAATGGTTGGGACAACAAACATCCATCTCGTTCGTACTTTGGATACCCGTATAACCATCGAAGACTGTTGAAGTGATTATTTCCTGGAAATTAGGAGGCGTTGAGAACAAAGGAATTGTTGGAGTTATCTTTCCTATTTAGTATCAAGACACTTGATTCTAGTAAAAGCTCTTGCGCAAGAAGGTTGGCTAGAGATTTTTTGTAAAAACACTAGCCCCGCTCAGTTCATAATGAGAATGTTTTAACCCTTTTTGATTATTTCATGTATTTTTTATTCTCATTATGTATCTTAAGGGAGGAGCCGTATGAGGTGAAAATTTCACGTACGGTTCTGGAACGGAGATTCGTTGAATCGAATAACGACCGTAACGGATGTCAGCTCAATCCGAAGGAAATTATGCAGAAGCTTTACAGAATTATTATGAAGCTATGCGACTAGAAATTGATCCCTACGATCGAAGCTATATACTCTATAATATAGGCCTTATTCACACAAGTAATGGAGAACATACGAAAGCTTTAGAATATTATTTTAGGGCACTCGAACGAAACCCATTCTTACCGCAAGCTTTTAATAATATGGCAGTGATCTGTCATTACGTGCGGCTATCTCCATTATAGAAAGAAAAAGGAAGACAAAATCTGCTAGTAAATACTAAAAAAAAGGGCTCGCTACAAATGCATCGTCCAAAACGATGATTTCTTTGAGCTGTAGCAAAGAAAGAAACTTCAAGTCAAAATATGCCTAGATACCTTTTTTTCTATGTCTATGGATAAAAAAAGATCTAATTAATAGAGAGGAAGCACCGTAAAGATCAATTAATGAGGTTTTTGGCCAATACATTAAAAAAAAGAACCGCTTACTTATGCCTACATATAAGATAGATAAAAGTTAGGAATTAACTTCTGTAATAGAGTCGATCCACTACGATTAAGGTATTGAGCGGCGGTGTAGGATCAGATCCCAAAGACAGTAAGTCTTTTCTTTCTTACTTATGTTTATGAAGGAAAGCTTTTTTCAGAGATTCTATATAAATTTCAATATGAACCCGAGATAGTTACCTTGCGAAAAATACGAAGGATAGGAATAAATACCTATGCTTTATTCTTCTGCAGGTGGGAGAAAAGAGAAAACTGAAACTGATTCTTAATTAAATCAAAATGAAAGTTTGAAACTCATGCGATTAACCTCTTTTGATTATTCCGAACAGTGGGATATAGATCTATAAGAAATCTCATTCAGTTTAATGACACCAAAAGAATTGACTGCGGAGCCGTATGAGGTAGGAAACTCTCAAGTACGGTTCTAAGGGAAGGAATTGACCCACATATTCCTATTCCAACCGAGGAGAACAGG